AGAAAAAAAGGAAAACTTAAAAAACGAATTTTTAAATCGAATTGAAGCTTTAGATAAGGAAGGGTATGTTGAAAATATACTGGAAAAAACTACTCGATTTTGTCATAACGAAACTAAAAAAGAATATTTACCTAAAATTTATGATCCATTTTTGCATGGGATCTCTCGCGGAAGAATCAAAAAATTACCTCAATTCCAAATCTTAAACGAAACCTATATAAAAAAAAATATAGGAGGTTCTTGGATAAACAAGATTCATGGTATACTTCTGAAGATTAATTATCACAAATTTGAGCAAATAATAGAAAAATTTAATATAAAATCTTTTGAGAAAAAATTTATTTTTTTTTCCGAACCCCAAGAAGATAAAATTAATTCAGAAGAAGAGATAAAAATATTCAAATTTTTATTTGATGTCGTGATAACGGATAGCAACAATCAAACTCTTATAAAAAATTTACTTGATTTACATGAAATAAAGAAAAAAGTTCCTCGATGGTCATACAAATTAAAAAGTGAGTTGGAAGAGTTGGAAGTCGAAACTGAAGAAAATGTCCCTATGGAACCTGGAATTCGTTCAAGAAAAGCAAAACGTGTAGTTGTTTTTACTGATAAAGAGCCGCATAACGAGATTTATACTAATCTCACGGATAATAAAGATTCTGATCAAAAAAATGAAATGGCTTTGATCCGTTATTCACAACAATCTGATTTTCGTCGCGAGATAATTAAAGGATCCATGCGTTCCCAAAGGCGTAAAACTGTTATTTGGGAGTTTTTTCAAGCAAAAGTACATTCCCCCCTTTTTTTTGATAGAATAGATAAACTTTTTTTTTTTTCTTTTGATATATGGGGGCTAAAAAAAAAAATTATTAGAAATTTCATGTGGAAAAACAAAAAAAAAACAATTGAAAAAAAAGAAGAAGAACAATCAAAAAAAGAAGAAAAAAAACGGATAGAAATTGCAGAAACTTGGGATAGCTTCCTATTTGCTCAAATAATAAGAGGTTCTCTCTTAGTAACTCAATCTATTCTTAGAAAATATATTATATTACCTTTATTGATAATAATTAAAAATAGCGTCCGTATGTTATTATTTCAATTTCCCGAGTGGTCCGAGGATTTAAAAGGTTGGAAACGTGAAATGCATGTTAAATGCACTTATAATGGGGTTCAACTGTCCGAAACAGAATTTCCAAGAAACTGGTTAACGGATGGTATTCAGATAAAAATCCTATTTCCTTTTTATCTTAAACCTTGGCATAAATATAAATTTCAATCATCTAGGAAGGCTCGACTAAAAAGAACAAAAGAAAAAGTAGAAAAAAATGATTTTTGTTTTTTAACAGTTTGGGGGATGGAAACCGAACTACCGTTTGGTTCTGCCCAAAAAAAGCCCTCTTTTTTTGAACCTATTTCTAAAGAATTAAAAAAAAGAATAAAAAAACTAAAAACTAAGTCTTTTATGGTTTTAAGGATTTTCAAAGAAAGAGCAACAATTTTCCTAAAAGTCGCAAAAGAAATTAAACGCTGGATTATCAAAAACTTTCTTTTTATAAAAGGAAAAATGAAAAACCTTTCAAAACGAAATATAATTCCTTTATTTGGCCTGAGAGAAATATATGAATTAAATGAAACTAAAAAAGATTCAATAATGAGTAATCAGATGATTCATGAACTATCTGTTCAAAATAAATCCACGGAGTGGATAAATTGTTCACTCAGCGAAAAAAAAAAAAAAAATTTGATTGATAGAATAAAGACAATCAGAAATCAAATAGAAGAAATTTCAAAAGAAAAACAAAACCTAAAAAATAGTTGTAACAAATCGCGTTATGGTTATAAAATAATTAAGTCATCAAAAAAATTTTGGCAGACATTCAAAAGACAAAATACCCGATTAATTCGTAAATCTGTTTTTTTTATAAAATTTTACATCGAACAACTGTCTATAGCTTTTTTTCTAGGAATCATTAATATTCCAAGAATTACTACACAACTTTTTTTTGAATCAACAAAAACAATTATTGATAAATATATTTACAAGAATGAAGAAACTGGAGAAAAATTAAAAAAAAAAAATACCATTTCTTTTATTTCGACTATAAAAAATTTAATATCAAAAAAAAAAATTTTTAGTTATGACCTACGCTCTTTATCACAAGCATATGTATTTTACAAATTATCAAAAATTAAAGTTAGTAACTTTTCGAAATTAAAGGCTGTTCTTGAATATAACATATGCATAACATCTTTTTTTGTTAAGAATCAAATAAAGGGTTTTTTTAAAGAACAAGGAATCTTTCATTATGAATTAAAAGATAAAACACTTTTAAATTCCGAAGTAAATCCATGGAAAAACTGGTTACGAACTCATTATCAATACAATTTACCTCAGGTTGCGTGGGCTAGATTAGTAACCCAAAAATGGAAAAAGAAAATAAACGAAGACTCGCTAGTTCTAAAGACAAGTTTAACCAAAGAGGATTCATATGAAAAAAACAAAGTTGATAATTACAAAAAACAAGATTTTTTTGAAGCGGACTCGTTATTAAATCCAAAACATAATTTAAAAAAAGATTATATATATAATCTTTTTTGCTACAAATCTATTCATTCTACAGAAAAGTTTTTTTTTGACATGTCTATAGGTATTACTCTAGATAATTGTTTAATCTCTTTTTTTCTAGAAAAATATAATATTAGGGGTATGGGGGACATCCGGCATAGAAAATATTTGGATTGGAGAATTCTAAAATTTTGGTTTATAAAAAAATTAAATATTGAGCCCTGGGTTGATACCAAGAGTAAAAAAAAATATATTAAGACTAAAGTTAAGAATTATCAAAGAGTTGATAAAATAACTAAGACGGGTCTGGCCAAGAAAAAAAGAAACTTTTTTGATTGGATGGGAATGAATGAAGAAATAATAAATCGTCGTATAACAAATTTTGAATTCTTTTTCTTTCCAGAATTTTTATTTTTTTCTAGTACATATAAAAATAAACCTTGGGTGATACCGATTAAATTACTTCTTTTCAATTTTAATGAAAACAAAAAAGTTAATAAAAAGATCACTGGAAAGAAAAAAGGTTTTATACGATCAAAAGAAAAAAAATCCCCTCGATTTTATAATCTAAATAAAGAAGAAAAAGAATCGGCGGGTCAAGGAGAGCTTGAATCAGATAAAGAAAAAAAAAGAAATCCTGAACCAGCTATATCAAACCAAGAAAAAACTATTGAAGAAAATTATGCGGAATCGAAGATAAAAAAACGTAAAAATAAAAAACAATACAAAAGCAATACAGAAGCGGAACTCGATTTATTTCTCACAAGGTATTCGCGTTTTCAATTGCGATGGAATTGTTTTTTTAATCAAAAAATTCTCAATAATGTAAAAGTATACTGTCTCTTGGTTAGACTAAAAAATCCAAACGATATAGCGATATCTTCGATTGAAAGAGGGGAGATGAGTCTAGACATTCTAATGATTGATAAGAATTTCACTTTTGCAAAATTAATGAAAAAAGGAATTTTTATTATTGAACCTGTACGTTTGTCTGTAAAAAACGATGGACAACTTATGATATATAGAACCATAGATATTTCATTGGTTCATAAAAATAAACAAAAAAAAAGTAAAAGATACAAAAAAAAAATTGAAAAATCCATTACAAAATATCAAAACAAAACTGTTAAAAAAAAAAAAAAAAATTATGATTTCTTTGTTCCGGAAAATATTCTATCCCCTAAACGACGTAGAGAATTTCGAATTATAATTTGTTTCAACTTAAAAAAAAAAAAAACGAGGGATATAAAATCAAGATTTGATAATAATATTCAAAACTGGACCACAGTTTTGCATAAAAAGAAAGATCTTGATAAGGATAAAAAAAACCTCATTAAATTAAAATCCTTTCTTTGGCCCAACTGTAGATTAGAAGATTTAGCTTGTATGAATCGCTATTGGTTTAATACTACTAACGGAAATCGTTTCAGTATGATAAGAATACATATGTATACACGATTTAAAATTCATTAATAATAGATCCTTTTTACTATAATATAATATATTAAGATATAATATATTAAGTTACGGTATATGAAAACAACTGTATGCACAAATATGAGGGATTGTTTTAAATTCAATCTTTATACATGAGATTAATTTAATCAATGACGTAGATACCAATCAGAACAGATACATAAATAAATTAAAAGAATCCTCCTTTTTAGATCTAAATTTATACTTTTTAATAAAATTAAGAATAATAAGTTGCTAATTAAATTCAGATCCTTGTACAAAAAAATACCACTATTATTACTGATCAGTAAAACTCATATCTTTCAATTCATATAAAAAGGGAAGGATTTCTTTTTATGATAAAAAATACATTCATTTCATTTCAAGAAAAAAAAGAAGAAAGCAGGGGATCTGTTGAATTTCAAGTATTCAGTTTCACTAATAAGATACGAAGACTTACTTCACATTTGGAATTGCACAGAAAAGATTATTTATCTCAGAGGGGTCTACGAAAAATTCTGGGAAAACGTCAACGACTGCTGGCTTATTTGTCAAAAAAAAATAGAGTACGTTATAAAGAATTAATTAATCAGTTGAATATTCGGGAATTAAAAACTCGTTAAATTACAAAATTGTGAATTAATTAATTTTTTATATATTTAATTTTTTCATAAACTTATTTTTCAGCAATATAATTCATGCTAGAACGAATCAAGGAAAAACTTATGAAGAGACCTGTTACAGGAAAAGATCTTTTGATAGTCAATATGGGACCTCACCACCCATCCATGCATGGTGTTCTTCGCTTAATTGTTACTCTAGATGGCGAGGATGTTGTTGACTGTGAACCCATATTGGGTTATTTACACAGGGGAATGGAAAAAATTGCAGAAAACCGGGCAATTATACAATATTTACCTTATGTAACGCGATGGGATTATTTAGCTACTATGTTTACAGAAGCAATAACAGTAAATGGACCAGAACAATTGGGAAATATTCAAGTTCCTAAAAGGGCCAGCTATATCAGAATAATTATGCTGGAATTGAGTCGTATAGCTTCTCATCTGTTATGGCTCGGACCTTTTATGGCAGATATTGGTGCACAGACTCCTTTTTTCTATATTTTCAGAGAACGCGAATTTATATATGATCTATTCGAATCTGCCACCGGTATGAGAATGATGCATAATTTTTTTCGTATTGGAGGGATTGCGGCTGATTTACCTTATGGTTGGATAGATAAATGCTTGGATTTTTGTGATTATTTTTTAACCGAGGTTGTTGAATATCAAAAACTGATTACACGAAATCCTATTTTTTTAGAACGGGTTGAAGGGGTTGGGATTATTGGTGGGGAAGAAGCAATAAATTGGGGTTTATCCGGCCCAATGCTACGCGCATCCGGAATACCATGGGATCTTCGTAAAGTTGATCGTTATGAGTCTTACGATGAATTTGAATGGGAAATTCAATGGCAAAAACAAGGGGATTCATTAGCTCGTTATTTAGTACGACTTAGCGAAATGACAGAATCCATAAAAATTATTCAACAGGCTCTGGAAGGACTTCCGGGAGGTCCCTATGAGAATTTAGAAAGCAGAGGCTTTGATAAAAAAAGGAATCCAGAATGGAATGATTTTGAATATCGATTCATTAGTAAAAAACCTGCTCCTACTTTTGAATTATCGAAACAAGAACTTTATGTAAGAGTTGAAGCCCCAAAAGGGGAGTTGGGAATTTTTCTCATAGGAGATCAAAGTGGTTTTCCTTGGAGATGGAAAATAAGACCACCGGGTTTTATTAATTTGCAAATTCTTCCTGAACTAGTTAAAAGAATGAAATTGGCTGATATTATGACGATACTCGGTAGCATAGATATAATTATGGGAGAAGTTGATCGTTAAAATGATAATTTATGCAACAGAAGTACAAACTATAAATTCTTTTGTTAGATTGGAATCTTTAAAAGAGGTCTACGGACTAATATGGATGTTTGTCCCTATATTTTCTCTTTTATTGGGAATCCTAACAGGTGTACTAGTAATTGTGTGGTTAGAAAGAGAAATATCTGCAGGGATACAACAACGTATTGGACCTGAATACGCTGGCCCGTTGGGAATTCTTCAAGCCCTAGCCGACGGGACAAAACTACTTTTTAAAGAAGATCTTCGTCCAGCTAGAGGAAATAGCCCTTTATTTAGTATTGGACCGTCGATAGCAGTTATCTCAATTTTACTAAGTTATTCAGTAATTCCCTTTAGCAATCACCTTGTTTTAGCGGATCTCAATATCGGTATTTTTTTATGGATTGCCATCTCAAGTATTGCTCCTATTGGACTTCTTATGTCAGGATATGGATCAAATAATAAATATTCTTTTTTAGGTGGTCTGCGAGCTGCTGCCCAATCGATTAGTTATGAAATACCATTAACTCTATGTGTTTTATCAATATCTCTACGTGCGATTCGTTGAAATATAAACATTTTTACTATGTACGTTTCTTCTAGACTAATAAGTTAAAAATGGAAAATATTTTTTTATTTTTTGGTTAATCTTAATAAAAGGAATTTGATAGTTATATATGAGTGAAAAAAACTGCTCAGAAATTAGCAGTAAAAAATTTGAGTCTCATTTCCTATGTACAAAGGTTAAACGGAAATAAACATAATCGTAATAATCACTTTACCCCAAGGTTGGTTGATTTAGTCATCCTGGCTTGAAGCGGGTTCAAAATATTAACCGTATGGCGTTTTCACTATACAGTTATATAGATTAACATACATGTATTACAAAGTGAGCAGCCATTAGGTAAAAGTGAGTGGATGGTTAGAAACACCAAAATACACAAAGAATTTGTAATAGAGATTAAACAAATTGCAAAGATATTTATGCATACCATAAGATAACAAAATAAGAAGATTAATTGGGGCTTGAAATTAGTAGAAATGATCAGACAGTACTCCCCAAGATTCCGATTCAGAGTATGCTCCTATCCACCGATAAATGTAATGACTATCAGAAACGAAATAATCTTTTATTTTTTAAGTCCACCAACTTTTTTATAAAAAAGGAAAGAAGAATAAGAACGAAACAAGGATAGTTTTTCATATATTTCGAAAATAAAATAGAATTTCTGTCATGAATAATAAACTAATTAGGATGTCTAATTCTTTTTCGTAATTGAAAACCACGATGGGCTGAAATACCTTTTTTTATTTTTACAAGGAGTTTTTTATTAAAGGATTAAGTTATGACTCAACAAATAGAAATTAAAATTTGTAAAGGATGAGATGAATTCCGAAGCGCGTTTTTTTATTCTTAGAATTTGAGCAGATAGAATTCCATTGGTATAATTCGGGACCCCAGATATATTTATATTTAATCTATTTTAGAACACATCATATCCATCTAAATAATACTAATCTGGTCCTTATATTTATTTCTGGCCCCCGAGGAGCCGTATGAGGCGAAGACCTCATGTACGGTTTTGTAATAGCGGTGAGAATAGTAATGTTATCACCGACTAGGATTATCTAACAGTTTAAGTACAGTTGATATAGTTGAGGCACAATCAAAATATGGTTTTTGGGGATGGAATTTGTGGCGTCAACCTATAGGTTTTATCATTTTTCTAATTTCTTCCCTAGCAGAATGCGAGAGATTACCGTTTGATTTACCAGAAGCAGAAGAAGAATTAATAGCAGGTTATCAAACTGAATATTCAGGTATCAAATTTGGTTTATTTTACGTTGCTTCTTATCTAAATCTATTAATTTCCTCATTATTTGTGACAGTTCTATACTTAGGCGGTTGGAATATTTCTATTCCGTATATATATATTCTGGAGCTATTTGAAAGGGATCAAACTTTTGGAACAACAATAGGTATCTTTATTACATTAGTTAAAACATATTTGTTCTTGTTCATTTCTATCGCAACAAGATGGACTTTACCTAGGCTAAGAATGGATCAACTACTAAATCTTGGATGGAAATTTCTTTTACCTATTTCCCTTGGTAATCTATTATTAACAACTTCTTTCCAACTCTTTTCACTATAAATTGAAAATGAATCCAATATCTTCATTACTTGTTTTAAACAAGAGAAAGAAACAAAGATAAAATTATTTATAGATAATTACAATATGCTTCCTATGATAACCGGGTTCATGAATTATGGTCAACAAACCCTACGAGCCGCAAGGTATATTGGTCAAGGTTTCATGATTACCTTATCCCACACAAATCGTTTACCTGTAACTATTCAATATCCCTATGAAAAATTAATAACCTCGGAACGTTTCCGCGGGCGAATACATTTTGAATTTGATAAATGCATTGCTTGTGAAGTATGTGTTCGAGTATGTCCTATAGATCTACCTGTTGTTGATTGGAAATTGGAAACGAATATTAGAAAAAAACGGTTGCTTAATTACAGTATTGATTTTGGAATTTGTATATTTTGCGGTAATTGTGTTGAATATTGTCCAACAAATTGTTTGTCAATGACTGAAGAATATGAATTTTCAACTTATGATCGTCACGAATTGAATTATAATCAAATAGCTTTGGGTCGTTTACCAATGTCAGTAATTGACGATTACACTATTCGAACAATTTTAAATTCACCTCAAACAAAAAAAGGGTAAACGCATTAAGTTTATTAAAAAAAGAATTCAATTTTTTTGAATTATATAAAGAATTTAATTAAAACTTGTATTATATTTATATAATAATCTTAAGTATTAAGGCTCATTCTTTTAATATAATAAATTCGTAATTACTTTATTTAAATAGATAGGTTGAACACTTTAGCATAAAAAAGCGAAACTGTCTAATAATTGTATCTACATAAATTCATATCCATTAGATTCTAATTTCACTCTATTAGAAACATATTAAAAACAAATTCCCCGGTTAAATTAATAAGGTCATGAAAAGGGTTTCGATTTTTTTCTTATTTTAATAATATAATGGATTTGCCTGGACCAATACATGATTTTCTTTTAGTTTTTCTGGGATCCGGTATTCTAGTAGGAGGTCTGGGAGTGGTATTACTTCCCAACCCAATATTTTCGGCCTTTTCCTTAGGATTTGTTCTTGTTTGTATATCTTTATTGTATATTCTATCAAATTCCCATTTTGTAGCTGCTGCACAACTCCTTATTTACGTGGGGGCCATAAATGTTTTAATCATATTTGCTGTGATGTTCATGAATGATTCAGAATATTACACAAATTTCAATCTGTGGACCGTTGGGAATGGGATTACTTCGTTGGTTTGTACAACTATTCTTTTTTCATTAATTTCTACAATTCTCGATACGTCATGGTACGGGGTTATTTGGACTACAAGATTAAACCAGATTCTAGAGCAAGATTTAATAAGTAATAGTCAACAAATAGGAATTCATTTATCAACAGATTTTTTTCTTCCATTTGAACTAATTTCAATAATTCTTTTAGTTGCTTTGATAGGTGCAATTTCGGTGGCTCGTCAATAAAAAACGTTCAATTAGTAAAGACTAAAGAAAACTTTGTGTATGTTATGATATTTTTTTCGTTCATTCAATTAAATTTGATTGAATACTATATTAATATTTTAAATATATATTTTTTTATTTTATATATATTTGAAATATTTTTTTACCTCAATTTTACCTAAATAGAGTTTTTTTCGTACTTTTTTTGTTATATTCTAGTTGATTGAATCCGTTGAATTATTGTTCATATTGAAATGAATCAAAATTGATAAGGAGTTACTGAATGATACTCGAACATGTACTTGTTTTGAGTGCCTATTTATTTTTGATTGGTCTTTATGGATTGATCACGAGTCGAAATATGGTTAGGGCTCTTATGTGTCTTGAACTTATACTCAATGCAGTTAATATGAATTTCGTAACATTTTCTGATTTTTTTGATAATTCCCAACTAAAAGGGGATATTTTCTGCATTTTTGTTATAGCAATTGCAGCCGCTGAAGCAGCTATTGGGTTAGCTATAGTTTCGTCAATTTATCGTAACAGAAAATCAACTCGCATCAACCAATCGACCTTATTAAATAAGTAGCATAAAAAAAATTATAGATTTTAATTTGCATATATATAAAAGGTTATGACTTACTAGATTGTATTTGTGAAAATATAAGAAATCAAAGTATTTTAGCCCCTTTTTTTAATCAATTGAGCCAGAATTCATTACAAAAATTCTATTAAAGGAAATCATTGCTTCATCTAGTATTTTAATATATCATTCAGTTAGAAGTTTACTAGATTGAAAATTTATGACATTCAAAAAACTATAGATCCTATGTCACATTCAGTAAAAATTTATGATACCTGTATAGGATGTACTCAATGTGTCCGAGCATGCCCTACAGACGTATTAGAAATGATACCTTGGGATGGATGTAAAGCTAAGCAAATAGCTTCCGCTCCAAGAACCGAGGACTGTGTTGGTTGTAAGAGATGTGAATCTGCCTGTCCGACGGATTTTTTGAGCGTTAGAGTTTATTTATGGCATGAAACAACTCGAAGCATGGGTCTAGCTTATTGATACGTTACCGAAAACCTCATTTGAATAAATTTGTAATAAATTTTATTATTTTTTATTGACAAGTACTCGTACTCAAAAAAGTTAAATTATATTTTTTTTATTTATATATTTTTTTTGAGTACGCGTTCTTTGGACCTGGTGTATCTTGTCTTGACCACGAATGATTTTCCTTGGTTAACAATAATTGTTGTTTTTCCAATATCTGCTGGTTCGTTAATGTTATTTCTTCCGCATAGGGGAAATAAAGTAAATAAATGGTATACTATATGCATTTGTATCTTAGAACTTCTTCTAACGACCTACGCTTTTTGTTATAATTATAAAATGGACGATCCATTAATTCAACTGTCCGAAGATTATAAATGGATAAATTTTTTTGATTTTTACTGGAGAATGGGAATAGATGGACTTTCTATAGGAACAATTTTACTGACGGGATTTATTACTACTTTAGCTACGTTAGCGGCTTTTCCTGTTACTCGGGATTCCCGATTATTTCATTTCCTGATGTTAGCAATGTACAGCGGTCAAATAGGATTGTTTTCTTCTCGGGATCTTTTACTTTTTTTCATCATGTGGGAATTAGAATTAATTCCCGTTTATCTACTTTTATCCATGTGGGGTGGAAAGAAACGTCTGTATTCAGCTACAAAATTTATTTTATACACTGCAGGAAGTTCTATTTTTTTATTAATAGGAGTTTTAGGTATAAGTTTATATGGTTCGAACGAACCAACATTAAATTTAGAACTATTAGCTAATCAATCCTATCCTGTCACACTCGAAATACTATTTTATATTGGATTTCTTTTTGCTTTTGCCGTCAAATCACCGATTATACCTTTACATACTTGGTTACCTGACACCCACGGCGAGGCACATTACAGTACCTGTATGCTTCTCGCTGGAATCTTATTAAAAATGGGAGCATATGGGTTGGTTCGAATCAATATGGAATTATTACCTCACGCTCATTCTATGTTTTCTCCTTGGTTGATGGGAGTCGGTACAATCCAAATAATTTATGCAGCTCCAACATCTCCTGGTCAACGTAATTTAAAAAAGAGAATAGCCTATTCTTCTGTATCTCATATGGGTTTTATAATTATAGGTATTGGTTCTATAACGGACCCTGGACTTAATGGAGCTATTTTACAAATAATCTCTCATGGATTTATTGGCGCTGCACTTTTTTTCTTGGCAGGAACTAGTTATGATAGAATTCGGCTTGTTTATCTTGATGAAATGGGTGGAATGGCTATCTCCATTCCAAAGATATTTACAATGTTTACTATCTTATCGATGGCTTCCCTTGCATTACCGGGCATGAGTGGTTTTGTTGCAGAATTAATTGTTTTTTTTGGAATAATTACCAGCCAAAAATATTTCTTAATTTCAAAAATTTTAATTATTTTTGTAATGGCAATTGGAATGATATTAACTCCTATATATTTATTATCTATGTCACGCCAAATGTTCTATGGATACAAGTTAATTAATGTCAAAAACTTTTCTTTTTTTGATTCTGGACCCCGAGAGTTATTTCTTTCAATCTCTATTCTTATACCAATAATAGGTATTGGGATTTATCCTGATTTTGTGCTCTCATTAGCAAGCGACAAGGTCGAATCCATTTTATCTAATTATTTTTATGGCTAGTTTTCAGGAAATTAAAAAAAGCATTAAATTTAATTGTAATCAGAAGTCTTTGGTCTTTGTATTGTGAGAACCTTTTGAATCATTGTATTACTTGATTCAAAAGGTTCTTGATTATTTACTACTAAAACTAAATTAGATTTCGTAACTTATATGAAGTTATATATAGATACTATTCTTTTTTATTTGGATTCCTTTATTTTTTGGTTAATGTTTTATTTAATTCGATGTAAATGAACCATAACTATGTAAACCAATTCCTAAAAGATTGACGCCAAAATAGCATATCCAAATTAAAATAAAGCCTATAGAAGCCACAATTGCAGAATTTATACCCCTAACATTCCTATTGGTTTTAATATGTAAATAAATTGCGAATATGGTCCAAGTAATAAACGCCCAAGTTTCTTTTGGATCCCAATTCCAATATGAACCCCACGTCTCATTAGCCCATACAGCTCCTGAAAGAATGCCGACGGTTAAAAAAATAAATCCAAGACTAATAATACGAAAACTCCAATAATCTAATTGTTCAATCAATTGATACCTATAATAATTTCGAGAAAAACTAAAATTAATGTTTTGTTGTAGTAAAATAGAATTTCTTTCATTTATGTCGTAAAGTACATCAAAAGAAAATAATTCATTTAATAAATTATTTTCTTTTATATTCTTTTTCCAAAAAGTAGGGACAACTTTTCGAAATGTAATGACTAGAAGAGCTATTGATAATAATGATCCGCATAACAGAGCGCCATAGCCTAATATCATCATACTTACGTGCATCATTAACCACTGGGACTGGAGAGCTGGTACTAATATTGCAGACTGAGGCATTTTGTTTAAAAGACCTGAAGTAGCAAAACCCTGAATAAAAATAGCACTTGGCGCAGTTATTGCGTTTAGGTTATTTTTTTGTTTTTTGTTAAAATAGGAAACAATATGAATAATTGAAAAAGCCCACGAAAGAAAAATTAATGATTCATATAAATTACTTAATGGAAAATGTCCTGAATAAATCCAACGAGTGAATAATAATCCTGTGATACTAAAAAACGTAATTACGATTCCTTTATCTGATGAATCAAAAAATCCTATGATTTCATCTAAATTAACTAATAAAGTTAAAAAATAAATTGTCAGTACAATAGAAACGACCGAAAAAGATATATGAGTTAATATATGCTCTAAAATTGAAAAAATCATAAAAAATTTGTTAAAAATTAATAAATTAATACTTGGTTTTACCCGATTTTCGAAAAAAGTCGGGTATTAGTTTGATTATAAAACTTATAATATCTCTTTTATAAGATCTTATGCCGCTACTCGGACTCGAACCGAGATGCTATAGCACTGCTTCCTAAGAGCAGCGTGTCTACCAATTTCACCATAGCGGCAACTTGTTCAAAACAATACTAACAAGTTTTTATTCAATCGTCGAGATTAAAATATAAATAAAGAGGCCAATTCAATGGAATTTACAATTTATTTCATTAAAAAAACCTGTTTAAATAGGTTTTTTTTTAATTCAATTAAGATCCTTTTTTTTTTCTACCTGAGTTAGTTTAAATTTTTTAAATTAACTTTTTGTACTTTGCTTTTTTTTATAGAATACAATAAAAAATGCTTTTTCTAAAAATTAAAACTTCGCCAAAAAACTTAGAAATTTTAAATAAAATAAGATTTGCCTAATTGCTCAAGATAACAAAAATAATTATCAAACCATCTGTTTTGCTACATCGTTTTATATTGTACAAACAGTACAAACATAATATTTTTTGATCACTTAGAAAAAATATATTATTATTTATTATTATCTAATATTCACTTGTTATGGATAGATGCTTTTATCAATTTGATTCCAAGTTAAAGAATATAACAATTCAGATAAATAATAATTCCTAAAGGTATAAATTTTCACTTAAGAATTAATTAATTTTAAGAACCTATTGATTTCGCTTAAAGATCTTGTATTTCCTCTTAACGAGGAAATACAAGATCTTTTTTTATTATTGCATCAAGTTAGTGATGGTAAAAAAAGAATCCCTTGTTTGGAAAAAAATGTTAACCTTTCTTTTTATCTATATATTGTCTTTTTGTTCCTCTTTTGGTTCCTAATTTATTTTTTTTCTAAAAAAAAAATTTTTTGTTAGGATAATTCTAATTATTATAGTGTTTTTTATTTATTTTGTTGTACAAAAAAACTTTTTGAATTACCTGTAGAAAGTGATTTACCTAACGAAAAAGCTTTCAACGATGTCCAATATCCCTTCCTTTTCCAAATTTTTTTACGAATACGTTTTTTCGAGATAGAAGTACGTTTTTTTGGAACTGCCATTCAAAAATGAAAAAAAAAGTTTTTCAGTGGTATAATTGGATGTCAAAGACATTTATTATGCTATTATTTCGTACTCCATATTGAGTTTTTTCTTTAAAATTTTATTATATTTTATTTTAAAAACAAAAAAAAAACATTCAAAAGTTTAAAACCCAACGGTTTTTTACTTTTTTTTATAAATTTTGGTTATTAAAATTTTATTTTCTTTAACGTTTGAAATCCGTACGAGAGTGCTCATTTAATTAATCTCTACTGATAATTAATCTCTACTGAATAGATTATTAGATTATATTATCAATAAAATTCTGAAATTATAAAAATCTTTCTTGCAAAAAAAAAAGATCACTTAGTGTACTGGAAGACAGTCACTAAATTCCAAAATTAAAAATAATTCCTTAATAATTCTAAATTATCAAACTCAAATAAAAATTTTATGTAAAGTTTTTTTTCTTTTTTAATTAATATTAAGTCTTTTTTTGTCGTGTAAATCTTTGTTATATTCTTAATATATGTATATAAATTATTGTAGTACGGAATTATAATTAACTTTTTCTATATCTGTAGAAAATCACAATTTTATTTAGTAGTAATAAAAAAAGACAAATAATTTTTTTTGGCAATAGCTTAGTAATATTATTTAATCACTTCTAATTTTTTGATTTTAATATATATTTATTTTCAAAGATTTATGAAGGATTATACTAATTCAAAAAATTTATATTTCGGTTTGAAATCGCGTGCTTTTTTATTGTCCCTTTTGAAAAAAAAAAATATATATATATACAAACCAGTGAATAAGAAATAAAAAAATAAAGAATAAAGAAAAAAAAGGGTTTTTTTTTTATGGAACATACATATCAATATTCATGGATCATCCCTTTCATTCCACTTCCAGTACCTATTTTACTAGGAGTTGGACTTATACTTTTTCCGACAGCAACAAAAAGCCTTCGGCGTATGTGGACTTTTCTGAGTATTTTTTTGTTAAGTATAGTTATGATATTTTCACTCTATCTATTTATTCAACAAATTTTTATAAGTTCTATTCATCAAAATATATGGTCTTGGACCATAAATAATGAATTTTCTTTTGAGTTCGGTTACTTTATTGATCCACTTACGTCTATTATGTCAATATTAATTACAACTGTTGGAATTTTGGTTCTGATTTATAGTGACAATTATATGTCTCATGATCAAGGATATCTGAGGTTTTTTGCTTATATGGGTTTTTTTAATACTTCAATGTTAGGATTAGTTACTAGTTCTAATTTGATCCAAGTTTATTTTTTTTGGGAATTAGTCGGAATGTGTTCATATTTATTAATAGGTTTTTGGTTCACACGACCTGTTGCGGCGAATGCTTGTCAAAAAGCTTTTGTAACTAATCGTGTAGGGGATTTTGGTTTATTATTAGGAATTTTAGGTCTTTATTGGATAACTGGCAGTTTTGAATTTCAGGATTTGTTCGAAATACTCAATAATTTAATTTTAAATAATAGAGTAAATCTCTTATTCCTTACTTTGTGTGCATTTCTCTTATTTGTGGGTCCTATTGCTAAATCCGCACAATTTCCTCTTCATGTATGGTTACCTGATGCCATGGAGGGCCCTACTCCTATTTCGGCTCTTATACATGCTGCTACTATGGTAGCGGCGGGAATTTTTCTTGTAGCTCGTCTTCTTCCTCTTTTTATAGTTATCCCTTCTATAATGTATATAATATCTTTGATAGGTATAATAACAGTACTCTTAGGAGCCACTTTAGCTCTTGCTCAAAAAGACATTAAGAGAGGTTTAGCCTATTCTACAATGTCTCAACTGGGTTATATGATGTTAGCTCTAGGTATGGGGTCTTATCGATCCGCTTTATTTCATTTGATTACTCATGCTTATTCGAAAGCTTTGTTGTTTTTAGGATCTGGATCCATAATTCATTCAATGGAAGCTATAGTTGGATATTCTCCCGATAAAAGTCAGAATATGATTCTTATGGGTGGTTTGACAAAACATGTACCGATTACAAAAACAGCCTTTTTAGTAGGAACACTTTCTCTTTGTGGTATTCCACCCCTTGCTTGTTTTTGGTCTAAAGATGAAATTCTTAATGATAGTTTGTTGTTTTCGCCGATTTTTGCAATAATAGCTTGTTCAACAGCGGGATTAACCGCATTTTATATGTTTCGGATTTATTTACTTACTTTTGAAGGACATTTAAACACTTATTTTATAAATTACAGTGGAAAAAAAAGTAGCTCCTTATATTCAATCTCTTTATGGGGTAAAGAAGAAGAAAAAAGACTTAATAGAAATTTTGAGTTAGTACCATTATTAACAATGAATAATATGAAAAGAGCTTCTTGTTTTTGCCATAAAACATATAAAATTAGTAATAATGTAAGAAATAAAACTTTTATTACTGTTGAAAATTTTGCACTTAATACAAGAACTTTCTATTATCCCCATGAATCAGACAATACTATGCTATTTCCCATGCTTGTATTGCTTTTATTTACTTTGTTTGTTGGAGCCGTAGGAATTCCTTTCAATCAAGAAGGAATAGACTTTGATATATTATCAAAATTATTCACGCCGTCGATAAACCTTTTGCATAAAAATTCACAAAATTTTGTAGATTGGTATGAATTTTTGAGAAATGCAACTTTTTCAGTCAGTATAGCTTTTTTTGGAATATTTATAGCATACTGTTTATATAAGCCTTTTTATTCATCTTTATTAAATTTAACTTTACTTAATTCATTTCAAAAATGGAGTTCTAAAAGAATTCGGTGGGAAAAACAAATAAATTTTGTATATAATTGGTCATATAATCGTGGTTACATAGATGCTTTTTTTAAAACATCTTTAATTGAAAGTATAAGAACATTAGCAAAACAAACAAATTTTTTTGATAAACGAATC